TCAAAATATTTTATTTTGAGAAATGACAAAACGGATCCTTTGCTCTGATGTTTCAAACCACTCTATTCTATTCCTTTTTTATTATGATGTTTTTGAATAATTTAATCTATTGACTGATTCATAGTTTCAGTCGTTCCTACATAATATTCACTATATATGTCAATATTTTGAATATGAAGCAACAAGAAAGGAGGAATCAATTTTATGAATAATCCAATACGTATGGATTTATCCGTATGAAACATCCTGCAAATACTTTTCTTTTTCTTATTTGTTTTAATTTAATAGAAATAGTTGAGTAGAAAAAGAAAAAACAAACTATATTTCTATATTCTATATAGAAAGAATATAGAAAAAAAAAAGAAAACTGTAATGAGATAATAAAGAAAGATTTGGATATGCGTAAAGATATAATCCGCTTTTCATCCGAAACAAAACAAGAGAAGTCTTTGACTTATTTTCCTAAGTTAGAAGTTGAAGTGAATTGAAGAAGTTCTATTTGTTCAATTATACCCGGAAAATAAAACAAGGAATAAGAATCTTTGGCAAACAGGAGAAAAAATCATGATTCTTTCGATACAAGACGACACAAGAAAATCCTTTTCTTGTGTCGTCTTGTATCTAATCGAATAAACGATTAGGAAGACTAAGAATACTTTCTAGAAAATCTTTTTTCCTTTCCTTGTATTCTATTCCTTTGTATTTTTATGCTGATTTTCTATCATTAGGAATGGTATACAAGGAATGAGTTTCAGACATTCCACAAAATAAAAAAGAGTAAAAAAAAAAAAACAAACAAAGAAAAGACTTATAGAATTTTTTGAATCATATATAATTCTATTGATCAACAAGAATTTGGCACTTTTACCAACTTTATTTTAATAAAAAGGAATCTCTAGATCTAGAAATTCATTTCGTACAACTGAACCTTTTCAAACTGTTTCTTTTTCAGAACCAAAAATATTTGTGCCAAAATCACAGATGCCAAGAAGAATAGAAGACCTTGGACTCGTAATGGATCTTGAAGCACTATTTCTGCGTCTCCCTGACCAAAACCTCCTACATTTGGATTACTTGTTAATGGTTGATCAAGCTTGATGGATTCACCTTCTGAAACAAGAAGTTCTGGTCCTGGAGGTAAAATATCAACCACTTGACGTCCTTCTGATGCATCAACTATGGTTATTTCATATCCCCCCTTTTCTTTACGTACTATTCTGCTTACTATACCAGCAGATGTAGCATTATAAACTGTATTGTTACTCTTGCTACCATCAGGATAAATCTGACCCCTTCCCCTGTTCCCACCTACATATATGGGATATTTTAAGAAGTGAACGTCTTTTTTCGTAGCAGGGTCGGGGGAAAGAATAGGAAAGACGATTTCACTATATTTCTGACCGGGAACAGGACCTATCACAAGAATATTTCTTTTATTAGGACGATAACACTGAAAAGAAAGATTGCCCATCTTTTCTTTCATTTCGGGAGAAATACGATCGGGGGGGGCTAATTCGAATCCCTCGGGTAAAATAAGAACAGCTCCTACATTCAAAGCTCCCTTTTTACCATTAGCAAGAACTTGTTTCAGTTGCATATCATAAGGAATTTGAACAACTGCTTCAAATACAGTATCAGGAAGCACAGCTTGTGGAACTTCAATATCCACGGGCTTATTAGCTAAATGGCAATTGGCACATACAATTCGCCCAGTTGCTTCTCGTGGATTTTCATAACCCTGCTGCGCAAAAATGGGATATGCGTTTGAAATAGATGCTCGAGTTATTACATATATCATGATCGATACATAAATGGATCGAGTCATCTGTTTTTTTACCCAAGAAAAAGTCTTTCTATTTTGCATGGTCCAATCATTGATCCTCGGAATTTCTACAATAAATTTGATAGGTAAGCTAGTAGAATTCCCTATCCACAAGTTTGCCATTGTATTGATTGTACTGAAAGAATTGTACTGGTGGAATATAGTATGAATACCTTGAATCGAAAAGGTAGAAGTATAAAGAATAAGTCAGATTAAAAATGATTTATTTATACACGAAGAAAGATTCTGATTTGATTGATATCAAAAGATCTAATGAATTATTCATTCATTGAATGATAAATTACTACAAGCGAAGGAGATACACGATTTAAAAAATGGAAGATCCAATATTTCACAATTGTATCTAGAATCACTGGAAAAGTGGAAACAAGACCAGATATAATCTGATCATTCTGAGCCAATCCAAAATCGTTGTAGATCGAACCAATCATTAGTTCCCAACCATGGGTCGAGTGAAATCCGATCCAGAAATCAGTAACTAAAAGAATCGAAAAAGCTTTGATTGTATCACTTAAGTTATAGAGAAATTCTTGAATCCAAGAATTTAGAATGAAAAGTTCTTCATTACGCAGAAAAAAATAACCACTTAGAATAGCGAAACATATTAGATTTGTAGAGAAATGCAAAATGATATGGAAATGATATTCATTGTGTCTTTGGACCAATTGTATTGTTTCCTTGTGCATTCCTATACGAAGCCTTTGCATATGTGTCTCCGAGTATTCCTTTATCATCTCGTCCAACAGGAATAGTTCTTCTAATTCCATAAATTTTTCTAGAACATTTTTCTCTTGAATATCATTCAAAAGGATTTCGGATTGCCTGGTATTCCACCAATTAAGAACCCAAGTTTCTAGACATTTCTTAAATGAGAGAGAAACCCACCAGGGTAAAAAGAGTATAGACACAAGATATGGGAGGGAAGCCAATGCTTTCTTTTTTTTCATTCTGTATCCGTGATGTGAATTTTTAATGAACCTGTTTAATTCGTCGATTCTATCTGATATTTCTATGAAGCACAAATTCTAAAAAAAAGAGCCTATAACAAGAACAAGGTATTGAACCTATGGATCTTTTCCTATTTTTGTTTTTGTGTTTTTGTGTAAGAATTAAGTATTTGGATCTAGAATAATCTAGAATAGAACATAGAAGAAGGGCCCTTTTCAAATGAAAAAAAAAAAAAGAAGTAAATATTCTATTCCATATTCCAGAGATCTCAATTAGGCAAATTGTAACCGATTTCCTCTTCATTTCTTCCTTTCGATGAAGACTCGAAACCCATTTGAACTAACAAATAGAATTTGGATTTAAAGACGAACCTTACCGGATCCTTTAATTCTTTTATTTCTATTTTGAATTTGAAAGATTTCACTGTCTAACCGCAGCGCGGGGATAGGGTATCAATTCAAAGGCCTAAAAATAGGAATTATGTTTTACGAAAAGAAAACACATGTTAGGATATTTGATGAATCTATACTTATTAGTATTAGTAGTATTAGACCTTTTTTTTATACTAGTTACTAGTATAAAGAAAAGAGTGAAGCTGGACGCCATGTGTATGCGTATACAAAACAGTTTTTGTGTACAAATAGTTTATCCTTAATCTATTTTAAAATAGATTTTATTTGATTAGTTATATTAGATTTTATTAATCCATATACATCATACGTCCTCCTGCTTTTGATTTTGAGATGTATTAAGTTCCTTCTTTCATGCTGAGATTTTTTCTTCAGTTCATTTCAAAATACTTCAATAGGTACGCGCAAGAAATAGGCCAATTCGGCAGCTTTTTGTTCAATTTCTCGTGGAGTCAAATTCTCATCAGTACGGGTCAAGGGAATGGCTCCTTGGCCCCTTATTTCCATATAAAGGACACGACGAGTAAAAAGCCCTTCTCTCACCTCCATTCTGATTGATTGGATATCTTTCAGAAAGAAACGAAGGAAGATGCGACGATTTCTTCCAGGAAATCCCCAACGAAAAAGGGACATTATCCCTTCTTTTCTATCAAATCGGTCATAACCACTACCTACATTCCATGAAATTGTGCACCATAAATAAGAACTAATGAATAGACCTGCGATCCCATAGAAAGACATCACGATCCCTTGTGGGAAAAAAATAATTTGCTGAGACGGAAATACGGATATAAGATTTTTACCAAGATAACTGGAAGTTCCAACTACTAAGAATCCTAGTGAACCTAAAAAAAGGATAAAGGCCCAGCAAAAATTACTTGTTTTTCGAGACCCCATTATAAGTTCTATCCATATATATTCTGATCGCCAGTTCATACTATACTAGATCCAGTTGCATTCGATTGGAATTGAGAGAATAACCCAAATGGATTTGACTCGACTTTTATTGCTTGATCCCGAAGTAACTTTCATCAACTAGCAGCATTCCGACGGGAACCATTAGGAATAATTGGTTAGATACATTGAGTTTCTATTTCAAAGATTTTTCAAAAAAGATTTGCTGATGATCATTTTGAATTTAATCATTTAATTTATTAAGCTATAACCGCATATACATGCATTAATGCGTATATTATGCATCGGCATACATAACAAAACAACTCTTCCATTTGTTTTTGGAAAGGCCACATATCATATATCCTACCATATTACATTAAAAGAGTATCTGTATGATGATCCAGTGTTGAAATAAATTGATGAGATTTGGTCCCATCTTATTTAGACAATCTTATTTCTTTGGACATAAAGAGATAAAGAAGCCATTGCGATTGCCGGAAAGACTAGGGCCACTAAAGGAACAAAAATAGAGGGAAGGTTCAAATCTATCATAGAATGGGTACCTCGATTTCCTATTTGTACCTATTATAATTCTAAATTATAATTATAAAGATATCTTATGATAAGTCTATCTATTAGAAATAGAAAGAATATTAAGATAATCTTAATAGGAATAAGTGAAGTATTTAATAATAAATAACGAATTTAGAACTAAATGAAGTGTACCTATTCATCTTTCTACACGAATATGTATGAGAATCCGCTTTCAGAAATTGGATTCTTTTTATCCCATCCTTATCTTCATCGTCTTTCTATCTTTATATGAATATGTCAAAAGGACGGAGAAAATGATTTTTATTTCCCGGATTTCTCGGAAGGAGAAAGAAATTCTTTTTTATCTTGTCAATGGAGGGATGCTTATTCCTAATCAGGAATAGAGGTAGAATAAAAAAAGGATCCGGAGCAAAAAGTCATTATCCAAAACTTCTGACTCTTACTACACTTATAACTGATGTTCCCAAAGAAAACACCATCTTCTTAGTTTTGTTTTTTTCATTATAATGAACTAAATGCTTAGTCGCTACAAATAAAAATAACTGAAACTAGTGCTATACTTACATTTGAAAATGAAGAATTTCAATCTTTTTTTCATCTTTTTTTAATCTTGATTCAAGGGAAAGAAACCATGTAGCTGAAATAACTCATTCAGAACACTTTTTAAAAGATTACGTGGTACGATTGAGTCGAATAAGCCCTTATGGAATAAATACTCAGTCATTTGTAAACCGTCGGGTACTGTCTTTTTCAATGTTTGTTCAATTACTCTTTTACCCGCAAACGCAATGTAGGCATGAGGTTCAGCAATAATGATATCTCCCAACATACCAAAACTTGCTGTAACTCCGCCAGTTGTAGGAGATGTAAGGATTGATACATAGAATAACTTTTTATTTGATTGATAATTATATGAAGCAGAAGATATTTTAGCCATTTGCATCAAGCTCAAACTCCCTTCTTGCATGCGTGCTCCTCCAGAAGAACACACAATAATGACAGGTAGAGATCGATTAATAGCATACTCGATCAAACGGGTGATTTTCTCACCTACTACGGATCCCATACTACCTCCCATAAACTGAAAATCCATAACTCCAATTGCTATGGGAATACTATTTAGTTGACCTACGCCCGTTTGAACAGCTTCAGTTAAACCCGTTTCTATTTGATAAAAATAGATGTGATCTATATAAGGTTCCTCCTCTGAACTAAATTCAAGGGGGTCCATAGAGACCATATCTTCATCCATAGGTTCCCAAGTGCCAGGATCAATAATGAGTTCAATTCTATCTGAACTATTTATTTTCAAATGATACCCGCAGTGTTCACAAATATTCATTTTTGAACTAAAAAATTTTTTATAATTTAATCCATAACAATTCTCACATTGAACCCATAACTGTTTGTATTTTGTATTTATATCGAAATCATTAGATCTTTCTCTTATATTGAAATAACTGCTACTAGTTTTGATACTAGAATTTTCACTTTCAATACTACTTATACTTTCCATACAAATGAAACTATAAATGTAACTGTCGATACCACTATAAATGTCACTATTAAGACTGATTTCAAAACGAAGATAACTATCAATGCAACTATTAATATGATTATTCCAATTAGATTGAGTATCATATGTGGAATAAGAATAGTAGTAATTACTACTATTAGATCCACTATTTAAATAACTAGGAAAAAGAATCTCTAGTTCACTCAAAAAAGAACTATCATTGTCAATATCAAAAATCTGATTTTCAATATCAAAATATACAGAATAAGTGTCACCATTACTATTTCTAACTAAAAAAGTATGATCATAGATCAAACTCCAAATATTCCTGCTATCAAATAAATAATTGAGATAGTTAATATTACTGAAACTATAACTGTCCCAACTAGTCATATTTTTCTCCGCATCATTGAGAATAGTTTCTTCACTTCCACTGGTATGTCCAAGAGCATCAAGACTATCCATTGATTTACTTAGTCCACACCTATGTTCTAACTTCTTGTTAGACAACATCAAATTGAACCAACATTTTTCCATATATTCTTTCTGCCCCCTATTTTAGGAAAACCTAATACTAATAGATGAATAGTCATTCGATGAAGAAAAAATAATTTTACTATTTCTTTTTTCTTTATTTTTATTTCTAATCAGAATTCAAAAGAAGCATATGATTATGATCCAATCATTAAGATTGTTAATGAAAAACGAGCGAGTCTTGAAAAGAAAGGATTATCCTTTTGAAGAATCTGGTGAATCATTTCACTATTATAATAGTGATTATGATAGAATCTTTTTATCAAAAAAAGATATATAAAGACAGGTTTATCTCATGTCAAACTTTCAATTCTCATCAAAAAGATACATAGTTGTTTCTTCCCATAAATTAAAAATGAATTCTCGTCTCGTAGAATCTCGTGTCATATAGTCAAATAAGAAAATGAGATTACAACAGGGAACGAAAAAGACAATATACAGGATAAGGGTAGAAGGGATCCTTCCCTTGGCTTTATCTATGGCCTGAAACTAAGGAATCTAAAATGATCCACCAATCCAATCCCAAGGATCCATAATTCAGCCTATGGCTCCAACAATAAATAATAGAAGAGAAATAATAGAATAGATAAGTTTTTTAGTCTTCCTTCGATAATGTTTAGATTTTTTATCTACTTGTATATCGTATTGTATATCGTAGGGTCTGTACATATAAAAGATATATGCAAATACACAAAGATCCTCATAGTTCATAGTATAGGATTAGTATAAGATGTTTATTCTTTATTCGATTTGGCCCAATCTTTTCCTCAAAAAAAGAAAGATTGGGCCAAGTTTCA